ATACTGCGATGATTTTTCTCTACAAATCACAAAGACATCGGAACCATATACCTAATTTTTGGAGCTTGATCCGGTATAGTAGGAACTGCTCTAAGCCTATTAATCCGACTAGAGTTAAGCCAACCAGGAAGCTTAATCGGAGATGACCAAACATATAACGTAGTTGTAACAGCACACGCTTTTGTAATAATTTTTTTCATAGTTATACCTATTATAATAGGAGGATTTGGAAACTGATTGCTCCCCCTCATATTAGGAGCCCCAGATATAGCATTCCCCCGACTAAACAACATAAGATTCTGATTATTACCCCCATCATTAACCTTACTACTAGCCTCAGCTGCAGTAGAAAGAGGAGCAGGAACAGGATGAACCGTATACCCACCCCTTGCATCAGGCCTTGCCCATTCTGGTGCCTCAGTAGACATAACAATTTTTTCCCTACACATAGCAGGTATTTCCTCCATTTTAGGAGCAATTAATTTTATTACAACAGTAATTAATATACGAACAAGAGGAATAGTAATAGAACGAGTCCCTTTATTTGTATGGGGAGTAACTATCACTGCGATTCTATTACTACTATCTCTCCCAGTATTAGCAGGAGCAATTACAATACTTCTAACAGATCGAAATTTTAATACAAGATTCTTTGACCCAGCTGGAGGAGGAGACCCTATTTTATATCAACACCTGTTCTGATTTTTCGGCCACCCAGAAGTTTATATTCTAATCCTGCCTGGATTTGGAATAATCTCTCATATTATTAGCCAACAAGCAGGAAAAAAAGAACCTTTCGGCTCACTAGGAATAATTTACGCAATATCTGCAATTGGAGTACTCGGATTTGTAGTATGAGCACATCACATATTTACTGTAGGAATAGACGTAGATACCCGAGCATATTTCTCTGCCGCTACAATAATTATTGCAGTACCAACAGGAATTAAAATTTTTAGATGATTAGCAACCCTTCATGGAGCACACTTTTCATTTGAAGCCCCTCTAATATGGGCCTTAGGATTTGTTTTTCTATTTACAATTGGAGGATTAACTGGAATTGTACTAGCAAACTCTTCAATTGACATTATTCTACATGATACATATTATGTAGTTGCCCACTTTCACTATGTACTTTCAATAGGAGCTGTATTTGCAATTCTTGCAGGAATTGTTCATTGATTCCCACTATTCTTAGGGGTCTCAATAAACCCACAATGACTAAAAGCACAATTTATTATTATGTTTACAGGAGTTAACATTACATTTTTTCCCCAACACTTCTTAGGACTAAGAGGAATACCACGACGATACTCTGATTACCCTGATGCATACACAACATGAAATATTATCTCATCTTTAGGATCTACTATTTCACTTATTGCAGTAATAATATTAATTTTTATTCTATGAGAGGCATTAATCTCTAGACGACCAGTAATATTCTCAATTCATCTTCCTTCATCAACAGAATGACAACACAATATTCCTCCATCTTCCCATACATTTAACCAATTAGCTAATTTAACAAACTAATGCCAACATGATCCACACTATTTACACAAGATAGAGCCTCCCCCCTAATAGAACAATTAATTTTTTTCCACGATCACGCAATACTTATTCTAATTTTAATTACAATTGTAATCGCCTACATAATACCCGCTCTTTTAGTTTCTCCTTTTATAAATCGATTTTTATATGCAGGCCAAGAAGTAGAAACTGTATGAACAATTCTTCCCGCGATTACATTGATTTTTATTGCTCTCCCCTCACTACGACTTTTATATTTATTAGATGAAATCAACAGACCCTCTATAACAATTAAAACAATTGGACATCAATGATACTGAAGATATGAATATTCTGATTTCCTAACAGCTCAATTTGATTCATATATAATCCCAACAGAAGAACTACCAAAAAACGGATTTCGACTATTAGACGTAGATAACCGAACAATCATTCCAATAAATACTCAAATTCGAATACTAATTACCGCTGCAGATGTACTTCACTCATGAACTATCCCCTCAATAGGAGTAAAAGCCGATGCTGTACCAGGACGATTAAATCAAACTTCTTTTATAGTATCCCGACCTGGACTATTTACCGGACAATGCTCAGAAATCTGCGGAGCAAACCATAGATTCATACCCATTATACTAGAAAGAACAACAGTGCCAATATTTTCAAAATGAATTAAATCATTATAATTAGATGGCTGAAAAATTAAGCAATGGTCTCTTAAACCAAAACATAGTATAATTACTTCTATAAAGAAACTTAGTTAAATAATAACGCTAGAATGTCAATCTAAAATTACTAAAAAGTATTTTCTTATTCCACAAATAGCCCCCCTATCCTGATACCCATTAATAATATCTTTTATTACATGTCTACTACTATTTTCAGTATTGACCTTCTGAATTCTCCCAACTCCATCCCCTAAACACGAATATGAAACACAGGCCAAAAAAATTAACTGAAAATGATAATAAACTTATTTTCTGTATTTGATCCTTCCTCATCAATTATAATACTACAATTAAACTGATTAAGCTCCTTAATCGGAGTATCTATCTTACCACTAAATATATGACTAACCCCTTCACGAGTATCATGCCTACCTTCTATTATCCTAGTAACATTACATAAAGAATTTAAACTTCTAGCACATAATAAAGGAGCAACATTATTATTTACCTCTTTATTTTTATTTATTATATTAAATAATGTTATAGGGTTAGTACCTTATATTTTTACATCTACTAGACATATACTAACAACCCTATCTCTTGCATTACCACTATGACTATCTTTTATATTATTTGGGTGAATTACTTCCCCTAACCACATATTTATTCATCTAATTCCTCAAGGAACCCCCGGGCCTCTAATATCTTTCATAGCTTGCATTGAAACAATCAGAAATATAATTCGACCAGGAACACTTGCCATTCGACTAGCTGCAAATATAATTGCAGGACACCTACTAATAACACTATTAGGAAATCAAGGACCCTCGATCATATTATCCTTACTACCCTTCCTTATCATTACACAAATCCTATTAATTATCTTAGAATCTGCCGTAGCAGTTATTCAATCATACGTATTTGTAGTATTAAGAGTTCTGTACTCAAGAGAAGTATCCTAATGTCAACATATTCCCACCCCTTTCACATTGTAGATCAAAGACCTTGACCATTAACAGGAGCTATCGCTGCTTTTACAACAATATCAGGAATAATTATATGGTTCCACATATACTCATCAACATTATTAATATTAGGAACAGGAATCATAATTCTCACAATATACCAATGATGACGAGATATCACACGAGAAGGTGCTATACAAGGGCACCACACCTCCCCCGTAACATATGGACTACGATGAGGAATAATCCTATTTATCATTTCAGAAGTATTCTTTTTTGTATCATTCTTTTGAGCTTTTTTCCATAGAAGCCTAGCTCCTACCCCTGAAATTGGAGCATTTTGACCTCCAACAAGAATTATCCCCTTTAACCCCTTCCAAATCCCCCTACTAAACACCGCAGTACTATTATCATCAGGAATTACAGTAACATGAGCCCACCATAGATTAATAGAAAACAATCACGCACAAGCAAAACATGCACTAATTATTACAGTATTACTAGGAATATATTTCTCAGTGCTTCAAGCCTTCGAATACATTGAAGCACCTTTCACAATCGCAGACGCCACATATGGATCTACATTTTACATAGCAACAGGATTTCACGGATTACACGTACTTATTGGAACCTCCTTTCTTTTAATTACATTACTACGACACTTGAAAAGACACTTCTCATCTCATCATCACTTCGGATTTGAAGCTGCTGCATGATACTGACACTTTGTAGACGTAGTATGATTATTTTTATATGTATCCATCTACTGATGAGGAGGTTAATTTTTAGTATAATAAGTACAAATGATTTCCAATTATTAAGTTCATAAATGAAAAAGAATAGGAGTATATTTAAAAAATAAAAATTAATTTGCAATTAAAAATTGACATTATGTCTACCCAATTGAGAAGTAATCAATACAATTAGCTTCGACCTAACAATAGGGTACGCCCCTCATAATATAAAGATAATTATATTTAAAGCCGCTAACTTTAATAAAATGATTTAATATTATTATTATCTTTAAATTAATTATAGTTGATAAACAACATAGCTTTTTCAAAACTAAAGAGCACATAAATGCTATAATAGTAATTTATCCAAAATATAGGTCTTGTATACCTAAAATAGAATTACTTCTCTATACATAATAATAATTCAAATAATAATCATACCATTAATTATAATCTCCCTCATAGCAATATTAGCCTCTCATCCTACTTCTTTTATTATTATCATCATAACACAAACATTACTAATTGCAATATTAACTAGCACAAGACAAAAATCCTTTTGATTTGGATATACCTTATTTCTAGTATTTCTAGGAGGAATATTAATTTTATTCTCATACATTACATCTTTAGCATCAAATACCACATTTTCTCTACCTATTGAAAATATGAGAATTATAATAATTTTAATAACCACTATTACAGTAATAATTATTATTCTAACCCCAATCTCCCCCAATACTACTACATCAGAACCCAGAATAAATTCTCATGATATTATAAATACACTAAACAAATTTTATTATCAAATTAGTCCTTTAACAATAATAATAATCTTATATCTATTAATTACCTTATTAATTGTAGTAAATGTAACAATCATTCATAAAGGCCCCTTACGACCTCAGCAAAGATAACTAATGACAAAACCAATACGAATCTCTCACCCAATCATCAAAATTATTAATAATTCCCTCATTGATTTACCCTCCCCCGCAAACATTTCATATTTATGAAATTTTGGATCACTATTAGGAATATGCCTATCAGTACAAACATTAACAGGACTATTTCTAGCTATACATTATTCAACAGATATTAATCTTGCCTTCTCAAGAGTAGTTCACATCGCACGAGACGTAAACTACGGCTGAATCATACGATCAGTACACGCTAATGGAGCTTCAATATTCTTTATCTGCCTATATATCCATGCAGGCCGAGGAATATACTACGGATCATTCAATTTCCACTATACATGATCTACAGGGGTTTTCCTTCTACTTCTAACGATAATAACTGCATTCGTAGGATATGTACTTCCATGAGGACAAATATCTTTCTGAGGGGCCACTGTCATCACAAACCTACTTTCCGCAGTACCATACCTCGGAAAAATACTAGTACAATGATTATGAGGGGGATTCGCAGTAGATAATCCTACACTAACACGATTTTTCGCCTTCCATTTTATCTTGCCATTTGTATTAATAGCACTAGTAATAATACACCTTATCTTTCTACACCAAACTGGATCAAACAATCCCTTAGGAGTTGATAGAAACTCAGATAAAATTCCCTTTCATCCATTTTTCTCAACAAAAGACATTTTAGGTGCACTAATAATTATCATAATATTATTAACTTTAGTACTAGTGTCTCCCCAATTATTAGGAGATGCAGAAAATTTCAATGAAGCAAACCCACTAGTAACTCCATTACATATCCAGCCCGAATGATATTTCCTATTTGCCTACGCAATCCTACGATCAATCCCTAATAAACTAGGAGGAGTAATTGCATTAGTAATATCTATTATAATTCTACTAATTTTACCTGTAACACAGAAAAGCTCATTTCGACCAGTATACCCAAACCCCTTCATAAAAACACTATTCTGAATTTATGCAAGAACCGTGTTAATTTTAACCTGAATTGGAGCTCGACCTGTAGAATTACCATACGAATTTATCGGACAAATTTTTACAGTATTATACTTTATATTATTTATTATTTCACCTATCGCTATCAAAACCTGAGATAAAAATTTTAATTAAGCCCCTTAACTAAAAGTAATTTGCCTTGAAAACAAACAAAAGAGAAGATAATTATATTCTCTAGAGGCTTATATTTAACAGGAAGCCCCTGAATCATTAAGAATCAAACCCTTAAATGCAATATACATTAAAATATAAGCTAATGAAGCTATTGGGCCCATACCCCACTGATAGGATTTACTCCTTATTTTTTATCCCAATCAAAATTATATTCTTTATAATTATAACCTCCGGAGTAATTATCACCATTTCAGCAACTTCATGATTTACCGTCTGATTAGGATTAGAAATTAATATAATAGCCTTTCTTCCTCTAATAATCAACCACACTAACCAACACACATATGAGGCATGCCTAAAGTATTTTTTATCACAAGTAATTGCATCTTCATTTCTATTATTAGCCCTAACAATCCCCCCACAAATAATGCTCTGACCCCTAACAACAGAATTTTCCTCTTCTTCAGTAATTATTACAATTGCTCTTGTTTTAAAATTAGGGGCAGCCCCCTTCCATTTTTGATTCCCCCCTACTATAGAAGGATTAGAATGACAAAGATGTATCCTCCTGGCCACAATCCAAAAAATTTCTCCATTAATTCTTCTCTCTATATTTAATTCCAATGTATTAATTATTTCTGCATTAATATCTGCCCTAGCAGGAGCCATTGGAGGATATAATCAAACACTCATACGAAAACTAATAGCTTATTCATCCATTGGACATCTAAGATGAATGCTAATAAGAACAATTCTCTCACAATCTTTCACGATATTTTATATTATAACTTATATCTACCTCTCTTCATTAATAATATTAATATTTAAGATAATAAATATTTATCATGTAATACAAATAATTACTATACCTCAAGCTACAATTATATTTCTAATAATACTAAATATATTATCACTAGGGGGCCTGCCTCCTTTTCTTGGCTTTCTACCAAAATGAATACTAATTCAAGAAATAGCAAATATAAATATACTAGTTCAAGCTTTAGTTATAATTATATCATCCTTAGTAACCCTTTTCTATTATCTCCGAATTACCTACACAACATTACTAACTTCTTCCTCCATTCTCAATATTACCCCATACAAAACACCAAAATTATTAATTATTAGCTCTATCCCATCTTTATTGACCCTCCCCATTATTATACCAGCCCTAATTATGTAAAATCTTAAGTTAATTAAACTAATGGCCTTCAAAGCCATAATTAAAGTAAATATTTTAGATTTTATTTTAAATGTCATTAATTATATTATCCTCCTTATTTTGTATTATTTTAGTATGTGTGCTAATAACAGTATGTTACTTAATTTCAATAAAAATTAATATAGAACGAGACAAAGCATCTCCTTTTGAATGCGGATTTTCACCTAATAAAGGAGCCCGCCTTCCATTCTCCCTACGATTCTTCCTTATTGCTGTTATTTTCTTGATCTTTGACGTAGAAATTACCCTTTTATTACCTATCCCCTTAATTTTAATAAGCACCCCTCTGCCTATTATAACTTTTACACTGTCTATATTCATCATTATTTTATTATTAGGCCTTTATTACGAATGGGCTAAAAGTATGCTTGAGTGAGCAACCTAAATTATTAAAAGCCAATATTAAATGGCAACTCACTGTTAATGAGTAAAAGAAGGACCCCTTCTTAAACATTACAGAAAGATTTTCCCCTTAGTGGCTTCAACACTACGCTCTAATTAAACTATATAATTATAATAAAAAAAACACACCTCAGCTCCAAATAAAAAAAGTAAATAAAGATAACTTTAAAGAATTATCTTGTCATCATTGAAATACCCCTCCCCCTCTACTAAGAATAGAATATATACCCTGTCCTCCCCACAATTCACCCCAACCAGCATCTCCTACCCTAATAAATTCTCCTCCCTCTTTAATTGCTATAACAGAAATAAATTCACCGCTTAGACCAGGTAAAAATCACATTCTGCCTAAAAATCGCTTTAAAAGAATGTTACTTTTACCCCTACCTCAAAAAATAATTAAACCAGCCCAAACCCCAAAAAGTATTAAAATTACTCCACTCATTTTTAACCACTCCGGTAAAACAATACAACCAGGACTTAAAAATATTAATCATATTAGTCTACTTCCAACCGTAATACCAAAAAATGATAGTCCTGCTACAGGCCAATGTATATTTCTGCCTCCATCTTCAAATACCCCGCCTCCCATAGAGCTTCGTCCCTTTCACATAACATAGTAAGCTATACGAATAGAATAACAAGAAGTTAGCCCAATAGAAATTATTAAAAGGAAGAGAATAAATAAATTTCTTCCTCCAAGAATAACTCATTCTAAAATTATATCCTTAGAATAAAATCCTGCTATAAATGGAAACCCACATAATGCTAAATTAGCAACATTTATACAAACTCCAATTACAGGTATACCCTCACCCAACCCTCCCATCATACGAATATCCTGTCACTCCCCTGAAATATGAATAATTGCTCCAGCACATAAAAACAAAAGAGCCTTAAATATTGCATGAGTTAATAAATGAAAAAAAGCTAAACCAACAAATCCTATAGATAAAGATAACATCATCAACCCAAGCTGACTTAAAGTAGACAGTGCAATAATCCTTTTTAAATCATACTCAAAATTAGCCCCTACTCCCGCCATAAATATAGTAAGACAAGATAAAACCATTAATACCCATCATGTTCCTTCACCAAGAGTGCCAGCAAAACGAATTATTAAATAAACCCCTGCCGTAACTAATGTAGAAGAGTGCACTAATGCAGAAACAGGAGTAGGCGCTGCTATAGCAGCAGGTAATCATGCAGAAAAAGGAATTTGAGCACTTTTTGTTATCCCAGCTAATACACACAAACATAATACTAAACCCCCCTCTCAACCTCAGCTAGAATATTGGACAAATCCTCAATCTCCTCAATCTAAAAATAAAGCAATAGATATTAATAATGCAACATCTCCAATACGATTAGAAAGAACAGTAATTATTCCAGCATTATATGCCCGCTGATTTTGATAATAAATAACTAAACAATACGAAACTAGTCCCAATCCATCCCAACCTAATAGTAAACTAATTAAATTAGGGCTTAAAATGACTAATAATATAGAAACAACAAACATTACCACAATTAAACAAAACCGATTCTTTCTTAAATCCCCGTCTATATAATCAATACTATATAACATTACACTAGAAGAAATAAATAAAACAAAAGATAAAAAGAGCAAAGATATTCAATCAATAACAATAGAAAATACAATATCACATCTGGAGTAGTTAGCCAGTATCCAATCAATAAAAAAAGACCTTCCAACTATAATAAAATATAAACCTAATATAAATGAAGAAAGGGATATAACACCTAAAAAATATCCTCTTATCTTACAAAAATCATTAACAATTTTCACATACTTAAAATTTTACAATATCATTAACACCACAAATTAATATTTTTATTAAACTATATAAGCAACCTCATCACACACATAAATCACTCTTTAATACTATAATATTTAAAGGAGCCCAATGAAGAACTAAAATACTATATTCCCGAACCCTACAATCACTATAACCATAAGATAAACTAAACCTACCATGTTGAGTAATAGAATATAAATATAAAGTATATACCGCACTAAAAAAAGAGACACCAACAAGACCTAAAATCAACAATAGGCTTCATCCCACCATACTAACTAACAATATAATTTCTCCCAATAAATTTAAACTAGGGGGAGCAGCTATATTTCTTACACTTAAAAGAAATCACCAAAGACATATACCAGGAAGCAGTCCTACTAACCCCTTCCCAACTAATAGTCTCCGACTACCAAGACGCTCATAAACTAAATTAGCAAGACAAAAAAGACCAGAAGAACATAATCCATGACCTAATATAAGAACCAATCCCCCTTCCCAACCTCACCCATTTATCGTAAATATTCCACCTACCACTAAACCTATATGAGCAACAGAAGAATATGCAATTAAGCTTTTTATATCATGCTGACGAAGACACATTAAACTAACAACAACTGCACCTAAAACACTAATTCTCATTCAAATTACATTAAACCTAATACCAACCCTTAAAAATCCTCATAATACACGAAATAAACCATACCCTCCTAACTTTAACAATACCCCAGCCAAAATCATAGACCCTGCAACTGGCGCCTCAACATGTGCCCTCGGAAGCCATAAATGTACTAAAAACATAGGCATTTTAATTAAAAATCCTAAAATTCTACAAATATATCACAATGCCCCACCCTCCAATCTTATAAATATATAATTAGTTCTTCCAACAACTATAAAGAGATAAACAAATGATAATAATAGTGGAAGAGAGCCAAACAAAGTATAAAAAAGTATGTAAACCCCTGCTTGTAGCCGTTCAGGTTGATAACCTCATCCCAAAATAATAAGCAAGATGGGTACTAATGACCCTTCAAAAAACACATAAAATCATAAAAAATCTACAACCATAAAAGTAATAATTAATAAAAATATTAAAACTACCATTAACCCTAAATAACTCCTATAAGAGACATTCTTAACACTAGAAATAATCATTAATCCAGTAACTCATACAGTCAATAAAATAAGACTTCAACTTAAACCATCTCAACCTACACCAAAAGAACTATCCCAATATCCACTAACTAGCCCTCCCCCACTAAAAAATAAAAGAAAAGTACCAAATATAATATAACTAACAAGCTCAAATCAAGTAAGAGATAAAAAAATACTTCTAATTATCATACCAAAAAAATAAAATAAAACTCCTAACATTGCAAAACTGAAAAATTATTAAAATTATCATCACCAAAACTACGAACAATTCCCACCAAAAGACCAAGACCAATACTACCTTCACAGACTACAAAAGTTAAAAATACCAATACTACTCCCTCCCCCCCAAAAACTCCAGAAAATGTTCCTAATAAGCCAAACAACCCTAACATTATCATTTCCAATCCTAATAATATAATTAATATATGACGATGTCAAGAAACAAACACCCATCCGCCACAATAAACAACAACTCCAAATAGTGCTATAATAATTAAAGAAATATCACTATTATCTTTAGTATCCAAAACTAATATTTTTATAAACTATCTCTTGATCATACAATCCCAACTACCCCTAAACCTAAAACTAATAAAAAATAATTTATTACAAAAGGAAGTATGTCCTTTCAGGCTAAATACATTAAACCATCATATCGTAAGCCAGGCAAGACGCCACGAACTCAAATAAAGAAAAAAGCTATGAAAGAAAGCTTTAAAATAATTCTAGGACTACCACCCCCCCAAAATATAATTCTAAAAACTAAACTTATCATTAAAATGCTAGCATACTCCGCCATAAAAATTAATGCAAAACTACCAGACCCGTATTCAATATTAAACCCAGAAACCAGCTCCGCTTCTCCTTCTGCAAAATCAAAAGGAGCCCGATTAGTTTCAGCAAGTATTACTAAAACCCATAAAAGAGCAAAAGGAAAAAACAAAAATATAAACCAAATATCTTCCTGCAGCCCTCTAAAACTAATAAAATTATACTCACCCAAAACCATAACAAGACCAATAATTACTATTGCCAAACTTACTTCATATGAAATTGTTTGAGCAACAGATCGTAAACAACCTAATAATGCATATTTAGAATTAGAATATCATCCAGAGCCTAAAATAGGATATACGCTAACTCTAACAATACATAAAAAAAACAAAAGACCAAATGATATATCACTCATACCTCTATCATATGGCATTAACAATCACACTACAAGAGATAAAAATAATCTTAAAATAGGACACAAATAATAAGGTAAAAAATTTGATAGAAGAGGATACCCTCCCTCCTTTACAAATAATTTAATAGCATCTGCAAATGGTTGTAATACCCCCCCATAACCTACTTTATTAGGCCCCTTACGAATTTGAATATAGCCTAACCCCTTACGCTCAAATAAAGTTAAAAATGCTACTCCAATTAAAACACAAACTGCCAAGAAAAAAAAAGAAACAAATTGAGATAACAAAATATTTAAATAGATCAAATAAGATCATGATTGGATCTTAACTCCAAGGCAATTTCTGCCATATAATAATTATTAATTTTATAAAACATAACTTCTTCTTGTATAATTAATAACGCCCTCCATAACTTCAAAATAGAATAATTCTTATAATTCAATCCTTTCGTACTAAAAATAACTAAAAAATATTAAAGATAGAAACCGACCTGGCTCACACCGATCTGAACTCAAATCATGTAAGAATTTAACCGTCGAACAGACGACCTTATTAATCTACTTCAACTAATAGGAATCTTAATACAACATCGAGGTCGCAAACTATATTATCTATATGAACTATCTAATATAATAACGCTGTTATCCCTACAGTAATTTACTCTTATTATCAAAATAAATTGGATCACATAACGTTTAGTCATTTATTCAATATTAAATAATTATGTTACCTAAAACATAACTGTCGCCCCAACAAAACTATATATAATAAATTAGTAATAAATATAAAAATAAAAATATAGTAAAACTTGATAGGGTCTTCTCGTCTTTTAATAAAAATTTTGCGTCCTCACAAAAATCTAAAATTCAAATAAAACTAAAAAGAAAGTATTTATTCGTCAAACCTTTCATTCCAGCCTCCAATTAAAAGACTAATGATTATGCTACCTTCGCACGGTCAAGTTACCGCGGCCGTTAAACTTATTTATCACCGGGCAGGCCAGACTTTTAATAGTAATAATACAAAAAGACATGTTTTTGATAAACAGGCGAATAACCTGTTGCCGAGTTCCCTAAAATGCTATTATAATAGATTTACATAAAAAATACAAAAAACAATTACTAATACTAACATAATAAACATATAAATATAATTAATATATATTGTCTCATTATAATGAAATTATAAAAAAATCTATTAGTAAAAGATATAACTCAATTTTAAATCATAGCTACTTCTAAGCCTATAGTATTATAAAACTTATTAAAATATTAAAATAATAAAGAGATAGGCCCCTCTATTGTTAACACTATATTTAATCTTTATGACATAAACACATAAATTATAATAGTAAATAATTAAATTATATTTTAAGACAACCAGATATCCCCGTATTCGCCTAACATTTCATTACTATCATAATATTAAAATGATTCTAAAACATGAATAACTATATCATGATAACTCATACGGTTTCGGGAAAAATAAATATTTAATTCTTATATAATAAATCCCTTATACAGAAGGTACAAATAAATTTTTTCTACTATTTAAATTTTTCAACCCTTCACAGTAAATAATACATAAACTATTCTTTCATAATACTACATCAATAAAATTTTCAAACACAACCAATTAAACATACACCTACTAATAAAAATAAATAATTAAGATAGAATGATTATACAAACAACTCATCAGTGTAAATGATACATTAAATTTAACTACATCTTCTCTAGGTACATCTTCCGATACCCCTACTTTGTTACGACTTTTCTCATCTAATTAACGAGAGTGACGGGCGATATGTACATATTTCAGTACTAAATTCACATTAATTAAATAATTAATATTACAATTAAATCCTATTTCACCATACTATTACAAGAACAAAATCCAACTAAAATCATATCAATGTAGCTCATAATATCCCTAAATATACGCTGCACCTTGACTTGACTTTAAAAAATATATTTTTTCTGAAAACCCCTTCTAGATTAATCTGAAGACAGCGATATACAAACTAAAAATAGGTAAGATATACGGGGAGTATCGATTAATGTACAAGCTCCTCTAATAAGACTAAAATACCGCCAAGCTCCTTTAGTTTCAGAAAACACTACTACTACTCAAACCTCCCTAATTTATAGAAAAATAACAGGGTATCTAATCCTGGTCTATCCAATAACCTTTATAGCTTCAAAATGAAAATAATAATTATAAATAAATAGCAACAATTAATTTCACCTAAATTATTCAATAAATTACATATAATTAAAATACATAATATTAACTACAGCTTAATAAAATTTTACTTAAATCTATTGTATAACCGCGGCTGCTGGCACAATATATGACAAACTTAAAAATAATAACCATTAATAATAATATATAATAAATCATAGGTCCAGGTACTGCCAAAAGAATTTTATATAAACAATTACATATACACTTCTTATTTAAGCAAAATAAAATAAGCAAGAGTCATACTTTCAACAATAATTAGAAGAGTTTCCATTTATTCTCATTATAAAATTCTAAATTTTATGCCTATACTTCTGCCATTCTAATAAATATTATAAAGAAAATTGATTAATAAGATTAACCATAATCATACATGACCATAATTAATAAAACAAACAAATATATTAATATAAACTTAAACCTAACCATCATATAGAGTTAAATTAATAGACACAACATATCATTACTATATATAATGGTAATATATACATATATATATATATGTAAATATAAATGAAACAATTAATTAATAGGATAATTATGATTAAAAATTAACTAATAATAGGATAAAATAATAACATATTATACTAACTAATGTAACAATATGTAACTACTTTTATGAGACAAGTAAAATTAAATTATTAAAATCACAATATATCACAGACAAATATATACAATAATTAAAATAAGGAAGGCCACCCACAATAGGAATAATGAAACTTAAATATTATTATAATAAATGCTTTAATGATAATATAATTGGCATAATTATAATTTATAATATTTTAAAGTATACATGATACCCTCCCCCTTCTATGAAATATATGCCTTAATTACTCATTTTCTTATAAAATTCTTATGATTTGGATTAAATTATAGAGACAAATAAATAATGGAAAGTTTCAATTTTACATAGTATAAGTATTAATTACTTACAATAATGATTATTATATATGTACATATTACTATAAACTATTATATTATTTAATTGATATTATTATATTTAATATTATATATTACATATTATATATTAAGTATTATATATACATATATATATATATATATATATAATATAACTCCCACTCCCAAAAATAAGCATTGAGCTAAAAAGCAAAATTGACTTTGCAAACCAATATCATTCAACACTTTTACGCCAAGAAAGAAGAATATTTCTTATTATTAGATTTACAATCTAATGCTTATTATCAGCCACTTTATTAAATTAAATGCCTGACAAAAGGAGTGCTCCGATACTGCATATATACACATATCCACGTGTTTTAATATTT